AAATTAATAAGGATGATGAATTCCACGTTCGAACATACTATAAAACAGTTTCTGAAAATCTAGATGGAAATAAAGAAAATTCGAATTTAGAATTAAAAAAAAAAAAAAAAGAGGATCATTATTTATGGTTTGAAAAACCTTTTGTAACTCTACTTTTCGATTATAAAAGATGGAATCGACCGAATCGATATATAAAAAATGATAAAATTGAAAATACTGTAAGAAATGAAATGTCACAATATTTTTTTTATACATGCCGAAGTGATGGAAAAGAACGAATATCTTTTACATATCCCCCCAATCTTTCAACTTTTTTTGAAATGATCCAAAAAAAGATACCTTCATTTAAAAGAGAAAAAGCACCCTCTGACCAAGTTTATACTTGTTGGAGTTTGATCAATGAAGAAAAAAAGGAAAACTTAAAAAACGAATTTTTAAATCGAATTGAAGCTTTAGATAAGGAAGGGTCTATTAAAAATATACTGGAAAAAACTACTCGATTTTGTCATAACGAAACTAAAAAAGAATATTTACCTAAAACTTATGATCCATTTTTGCATGGGATCTCTCGCGGAAGAATCAAAAAATTACCTCAATTCCAAATCTTAAATGAAACCTATATAAAAAATAATATAGGAGGTTCTTGGATAAACAAGATTCACGGTATACTTCTGAAGATTAATTATCACAAATTTGAGCAAACGATAGAAAAATTTAATATAAAATCTTTAGAGAAAAAACTTATTTTTTTTTCCGAACCCCAAGAAGATAAAATTAATTCAGAAGAAGAGATAAAAATTTTCAAATTTTTATTTGATGTCGTGATAACGGATAGCAACTATCAAACTCTTATAAAAAATTTACTTTATTTCCATGAAATCAAGAAAAAAGTTCCTCGATGGTCATACAAATTAAAAAGTGAGTTGGAAGAATTGGAAGGCGAAACTGAAGAAAATGTACCTATTGAGCCTGGAATTCGTTCAAGAAAAGCAAAACGTGTAGTGGTTTTTACTGATAAAGAGCCGCATAACGAGATTTATACTAATCTCAAAGATAATAAAAATTCTGATCAAAAAAATGAAATGGCTTTGATCCGTTATTCACAACAATCTGATTTTCGTCGAGAGATAATTAAAGGATCCATGCGTTCCCAAAGGCGTAAAACTGTTATTTGGGAATTTTTTCAAGCAAAAGTACATTCCCCCCTTTTTTTTTATAGAATAGATAAACTTTTTTTTTTTTCATTTGATATATGGGGGCTAAAAAAAAAAATTATTAGAAATTTCATGTGGAAAAAAAAAAAAAAAACAATTGAAAAAAAAGAAGAAGAACAATTAAAAATAGAAGAAAAAAAACGGATAGAAATTGCAGAAACTTGGGATAGCTTCCTATTTGCTCAAATAATAAGAGGTTCTCTCTTAGTAACTCAATCTATTCTTAGAAAATATCTTATATTACCTTTATTGATAATAATTAAAAATAGCGTCCGTATGTTATTATTTCAATTTCCCGAGTGGTCCGAGGATTTAAAGGATTGGAAACGTGAAATGCATGTTAAATGCACTTATAATGGGGTTCAACTGTCCGAAACAGAATTTCCAAGAAACTGGTTAACGGATGGTATTCAGATAAAAATCCTATTTCCTTTTTATCTTAAACCTTGGCATAAATATAAATTTCAATCATCTCGGAAGGCTCGGCTAAAAAAAACAAAAGAAAAAGTAGAAAAAAACTATTTTTTTTTTTTAACAGTTTGGGGGATGGAAACCGAACTACCGTTTGGTTCTGCCCAAAAAAAGCCCTATTTTTTTGAACCTATTTATAAAGAATTAAAAAAAAGAATAAAAAAACTCAAAACTAAGTCTTTTCTGGTTTTAAGGATTTTCAAAGAAAGAGCAACAATTTTCCTAAAAGTCGCAAAAGAAATTAAACACTGGATTAAAAAAAACTTTCTTTTTATAAAAGGAAAAATGAAAGACCTTTCAAAACGAAATCTAATTCCATTATTTGGCCTGAGAGAAATATATAAATTAAATGAAACTAAAAAAGATTCAATAATGAGTAATCAGATGATTCATGAACTATCTGTTCAAAAAAAATCCACGGAGTGGATAAATTCTTCACTCAGCGAAAAAAAAAAAATTTTTTTGATTGATAGAATAAAGACAATCAGAAATCAAATAGAAGGAATTTCAAAAGAAAAACAAAACCTAACAAATAGTTGTAACAAATCGCGTTATGGTTATAAAATAATTAAGTCATCAAAAAAATTTTGGCAGACATTCAAAAGACAAAATACCCGATTAATTCGTAAATCTGTTTTTTTTATAAAATTTTACATTGAACAACTGTCTATAGCTATTTTTCTAGGTATCATTAATATTCCAAGAATTACTACACAACTTTTTTTTGAATCAACAAAAACAATTATTGATAAATATATTTACAAGAATGCAGAAACTGGAGAAAAATTAAAAAAAAAAAATACCATTTATTTTATTTCGACTATAAAAAATTTAATATCAAAAAAAAAAATTTTTAGTTATGACCTACGCTCTTTATCACAAGCATATGTATTTTACAAATTATCAAAAATTCAAGTTAGTAACTTTTCGAAATTAAAGGCTGTTCTTGAATATAACATATGCATAACATCTTTTTTTGTTAAGAATCAAATAAAGGATTTTTTTCAAGAACAAGGAATCTTTCATTATGAATTAAGAGATAAAACACTTTTAAATTCCGAAGTAAATCCATGGAAAAACTGGTTACGAAGTCATTATCAATACAATTTACCTCAGGTTGCGTGGGCTAGATTAGTAACCCAAAAATGGAAAAAGAAAATAAACGAAGACTCGCTAGTTCTAAAGCCAAGTTTAACCAAAGAGGATTCATATGAAAAAAACAAAGTTGATAATTACAAAAAACAAAAATTTTTTGAAGCCGACTCGTTATTAAATCCAAAACACAATTTAAAAAAAGATTCTATATATAATCTTTTTTGCTACAAATCTATTCATTCTAGAGAAAAAAATTTTTTTTACATGTCTACAGGTATTACTCTAGATAATTGTTTAATCTCTTATTTTCTAGAAAAATATAATATTCGGGGTATGGGGGACATCCGGCATAGAAAATATTTGGATTGGAGAATTCTAAACTTTTGGTTTAGAAAAAAATTAAATATTGAGCCCTGGATTGATACCAAGAGTAAAAAAAAATATATTAAGACTAAAGTTCAGAATTATAAAAGAGTTGATAAAATAACTAAGACGGGTCTTGCCAATAAAAAAAGAAACTTTTTTGATTGGATGGGAATGAATGAAGAAATAATAAATCGTCGTATAACAAATTTTGAAATTTTTTTCTTTCCAGAATTTTTATTTTTTTCTAGTACATATAAAAATAAACCTTGGGTGATACCAATTAAATTACTTCTTTTCAATTTTAATGAAAAAAAAAATGTTAATAAAAAGATCACTGGAAAGAAAAAAGGTTTTATACGATCAAATGAAAAAAAATACCCTCGATTTTATAATCTAAATAAAGAAGAAAAAGAATCGGCGGGTCAAGGAGAGCTTGAATCAGATAAAGAAAAAAAAATAAATCCTGAACCAGCTATATCAAACCAAGAAAAAAATATTGAAGAAAATTATGCGGAATCGAAGATAAAAAAACGTAAAAATAAAAAACAATACAAAAGCAATACAGAAGCGGAACTCGATTTATTTCTCACAAGGTATTCGCGTTTTCAATTGCGATGGAATTTTTTTTTTAATAAAAAAATTCTCAATAATGTAAAAGTATACTGTCTCTTGGTTAGACTAAAAAATCCAAACGATATAGCGATATCTTCTATTGAAAGAGGGGAGATGAGTCTAGACATTCTAATGATTGAGAAGAATTTAACTTTTGCAAAATTAATGAAAAAAGGAATTTTTATTATTGAACCTGTACGTTTGTCTGTAAAAAACGATGGACAACTTATGATATATAGAACCATAGATATTTCATTGGTTCATAAAAAAAAATATATATATATATATGATTTCTTTGTTCCGGAAAATATTCTATCCCCTAAACGACGTAGAGAATTTCGAATTCTAATTTGTTTCAACTTAAAAAAAAAAAATACGAGGAATATAAATTCAAGATTTGATAAGAATATTCAAAACTGGACCACAGTTTTGCATAAAAAGAAAGATCTTGATAAGGATAAAAAAAACCTCATTAAATTAAAATCCTTTCTTTGGCCCAACTTTAGATTAGAAGATTTAGCTTGTATGAATCGCTATTGGTTTAATACTACTAATGGAAATCGTTTCAGTATGATAAGAATACATATGTATACACGATTTAAAATTCATTAATGATAGATCCTTTTTACTATTAATTATTAATATAATATATTAAGTTTAATATAATATATTAAGTTACGGTATATGAAAACAACTGTATGCACAAATATGAGGAATTTTTTTAAATTCAATCTTTATACATGAGATTAATTTAATCGATGACGTAGATACCAATCAGAACAGATACATAAATAAATTAAAAGAATCCTCCTTTTTAGATCTAAATTTATACTTTTTAATAAAATTAAGAATAATAAGTTGCTAATTAAATTCAGATCCTTGTACAAAAAAATACCACTATTATTACTGATCAGTAAAACTCATATCTTTCAATTCATATAAAAAAGGGAAGGATTTATTTTTATGATAAAAAATACATTCATTTTATTTCAAGAAAAAAAAGAAGAAAGCAGGGGATCCGTTGAATTTCAAGTATTCAGTTTCACTAATAAGATACGAAGACTTACTTCACATTTGGAATTGCACAGAAAAGATTATTTATCTCAGAGGGGTCTACGAAAAATTCTGGGAAAACGTCAACGACTGCTGGCTTATTTGTCAAAAAAAAATAGAGTACGTTATAAAGAATTAATTAATCAGTTGAATATTCGGGAATTAAAAACTCGTTAAATTACAAAATTGTGAATTAATTAATTTTTTAGATATTTAATTTTTTCATAAACTTATTTTTCAGCAATATAATTCATGCTAGAACGAATCAAGGAAAAACTTATGAAGAGACCTATTACAGGAAAAGATCTTATGATAGTCAATATGGGACCTCACCACCCATCCATGCATGGTGTTCTTCGCTTAATTGTTACTCTAGATGGCGAGGATGTTGTTGACTGTGAACCCATATTGGGTTATTTACACAGGGGAATGGAAAAAATTGCAGAAAACCGGTCAATTATACAATATTTACCTTATGTAACGCGATGGGATTATTTAGCTACTATGTTTACAGAAGCAATAACAGTAAATGGACCAGAACAATTGGGAAATATTCAAGTTCCTAAAAGGGCCAGCTATATCAGAGTAATTATGCTGGAATTGAGTCGTATAGCTTCTCATCTGTTATGGCTCGGCCCTTTTATGGCAGATATTGGTGCACAGACTCCTTTTTTCTATATTTTCAGAGAACGCGAATTTATATATGATCTATTCGAATATGCCACCGGTATGAGAATGATGCATAATTTTTTTCGTATTGGAGGAATTGCGGCTGATTTACCTTATGGTTGGATAGATAAATGCTTGGATTTTTGTGATTATTTTTTAACCGAGGTTGTTGAATATCAAAAACTGATTACACGAAATCCTATTTTTTTAGAACGGGTTGAAGGAGTTGGTATTATTGGTGGGGAAGAAGCAATAAATTGGGGTTTATCCGGACCAATGCTACGCGCATCTGGAATACCATGGGATCTTCGTAAAGTTGATCGTTATGAGTCTTACGATGAATTTGAATGGGAAATTCAATGGCAAAAACAAGGGGATTCATTAGCTCGTTATTTAGTACGACTTAGCGAAATGACAGAATCCATAAAAATTATTCAACAGGCTCTGGAAGGACTTCCGGGAGGTCCCTATGAGAATTTAGAAAGCAGAGGCTTTGATAAAAAAAGGAATCCAGAATGGAATGATTTTGAATATCGATTCATTAGTAAAAAACCTTCTCCTACTTTTGAATTATCGAAACAAGAACTTTATGTAAGAGTTGAAGCCCCAAAAGGGGAGTTGGGAATTTTTCTCATAGGAGATCAAAGTGGTTTTCCTTGGAGATGGAAAATAAGACCACCGGGTTTTATTAATTTGCAAATTCTTCCTGAACTAGTTAAAAGAATGAAATTGGCTGATATTATGACGATACTCGGTAGCATAGATATAATTATGGGAGAAGTTGATCGTTAAAATGATAATTTATGCAACAGAAGTACAAACTATAAATTCTTTTGTTAGATTGGAATCTTTAAAAGAGGTCTACGGACTAATATGGATGTTTGTCCCTATATTTTCTCTTGTATTGGGAATCATAACAGGTGTACTAGTAATTGTGTGGTTAGAAAGAGAAATATCTGCAGGGATACAACAACGTATTGGACCTGAATACGCTGGCCCGTTGGGAATTCTTCAAGCCCTAGCCGACGGGACAAAAATACTTATTAAAGAAGATCTTCGTCCAGCTAGAGGAAATAGCCCTTTATTTAGTATTGGACCGTCGATAGCAGTTATCTCAATTTTACTAAGTTATTCAGTAATTCCCTTTAGCAATCACCTTGTTTTAGCGGATCTCAATATCGGTATTTTTTTATGGATTGCCATCTCAAGTATTGCTCCTATTGGACTTCTTATGTCAGGATATGGATCAAATAATAAATATTCTTTTTTAGGTGGTCTGCGAGCTGCTGCCCAATCGATTAGTTATGAAATACCATTAACTCTATGTGTTTTATCAATATCTCTACGTGCGGTTCGTTGAAATATAAACATTTTTACTATAATAAATACGTTTCTTCTAGACGAATAAGTTAAAAACGGAATATATATATTTATTTTTGGGTTAATCGTTAATCTTAATAAAAGGAATTTGATAGTTATATATGAGTGAAAAAAACTGCTCAGAAATTAGCAGTAAAAAAGTTTGAGTCTCATTTCCTATGTACAAAGGTTAAACGGAAATAAACATAATCGTAATAATCACTTTACCCCAAGGTTGGTTGATTTAGTCATCCTGGCTTGAAGCGGGTTCAAAATATTAACCGTATGGCGTTTTCACTATCAGTTATATAGATTAACATACATGTATTACAAAGTGAGCGGCAATTAGGTAAAAGTGAGTGGATGGTTAGAAACACCAAAATACACAAAGAATTTGTAATAGAGATTAAACAAATTGCAAAGGATATTTATGCATACCATAAGATAACAAAAAAAGAAGATTAATTGGGGCTTGAAATTTAGTAGAAATGATCAGACAGTACTCCCCAAGATTCCGATTCAGAGTATGCTCCTATCCACCGATAAATGTAATGACTATCAGAAACGAAATAATCTTTTATTTTTTAAGTCCACCAACTTTTTTATAAAAAAGGAAAGAAGAATAGGAACGAAACAAGGATAGTTTTTTCATATATTTCGAAAATAAAATAGAATTTCTGTCATGAATAATAAACTAATAGGATGTCTAATTCTTTTTCGTAATTGAAAACCACGATGGGCTGAAATACCTTTTTTTTATTTTTACAAGGAGTTTTTTATTAAAGGATTAAGTTATGACTCAACAAATATAAATTAAAATTTGTAAAAGATGAGATGAATTCCGAAGCGCTTTTTTTTTATTCTTAGAATTTGAGCAGACAGAATTCCGTTGGTATAATTCGGGACCCCAGATATATTTATATTTAATCTATTTTAGATTTAGAACACATCATATCCATCTAAATAATACTAATCTGGTCCTTAGATTTATTTCTGGCCCCCGAGGAGCCGTATGAGGCGAAGACCTCATGTACGGTTTTGTAATAGCGGTGAGAATAGTAATGTTATCACCGACTAGGATTATCTAACAGTTTAAGTACAGTTGATATAGTTGAGGCACAATCAAAATATGGTTTTTGGGGATGGAATTTGTGGCGTCAACCTATAGGTTTTATCATTTTTCTAATTTCTTCCCTAGCAGAATGCGAGAGATTACCGTTTGATTTACCAGAAGCGGAAGAAGAATTAATAGCAGGTTATCAAACTGAATATTCAGGTATCAAATTTGGTTTATTTTACGTTGCTTCTTATCTAAATCTATTAATTTCCTCATTATTTGTGACAGTTCTATACTTAGGCGGTTGGAATATTTCTATTCCGTATATATCTATTCTGGAGCTATTTGAGAGGGATCAAACTTTTGGAACAACAATAGGTATCTTTATTACATTAGCTAAAACATATTTGTTCTTGTTCATTTCTATCGCAACAAGATGGACTTTACCTAGGCTAAGAATGGATCAACTACTAAATCTTGGATGGAAATTTCTTTTACCTATTTCCCTTGGTAATCTATTATTAACAACTTCTTTACAACTCTTTTCACTATAAATTTAAAATGAATCCAATATATTCATTACTTGTTTTAAACAAGAGAAAGAAACAAAGATCAAATTATTTATAGATAATTACAATATGCTTCCTATGATAACCGGGTTCATGAATTATGGTCAACAAACCCTACGAGCTGCAAGGTATATTGGTCAAGGTTTCATTATTACCTTATCCCACACAAATCGTTTACCTGTAACTATTCAATATCCCTATGAAAAATTAATAACCTCAGAACGTTTCCGCGGGCGAATACATTTTGAATTTGATAAATGCATTGCTTGTGAAGTATGTGTTCGAGTATGTCCTATAGATCTACCTGTTGTTGATTGGAAATTGGAAACGAATATAAAAAAAAACGATTGCTTAATTACAGTATTGATTTTGGAATTTGTATATTTTGCGGTAATTGTGTTGAATATTGTCCAACAAATTGTTTGTCAATGACCGAAGAATATGAATTTTCAACTTATGATCGTCACGAATTAAATTATAATCAAATAGCTTTGGGTCGTTTACCAATGTCAGTAATTGACAATTACACTATTCGAACAATTTTAAATTAACCTCAAACAAAAAATGGGTAAACCCATTAAGTTTATTAAAAAAAGAATTAATTTTTTTTTATTATATAAAGAATTTAATTAAAAACTTGTATTATATTTATATAATAATCTTAAGTATTAAGGCTCATTCTTTTAATATAATAAATTCGTAATTACTTTATTTAAACAGATAGGTTGAACACTTTAGCATAAAAAAGCGAAACTGTCTAATAATTGTATCTACATAAATTCATATCCATTAGATTCTAATTTCACTCTATTAGAAACATATGAAAAAAAAATTCCCCGGTTAAATTAATAAGGTCATGAAAAGGGTTTCGATTTTTTTCTTATTTTAATAATATAATGGATTTGCCTGGACCAATACATGATTTTCTTTTAGTTTTTCTGGGATCCGGTATTCTAGTAGGAGGTCTGGGAGTGGTATTACTTCCCAACCCAATATTTTCGGCCTTTTCCTTAGGATTTGTTCTTGTTTGTATATCTTTATTGTATATTCTATCAAATTCCCATTTTGTAGCTGCTGCACAACTCCTTATTTACGTGGGGGCCATAAATGTTTTAATCATATTTGCTGTGATGTTCATGAATGATTCAGAATATTACACAAATTTCAATCTGTGGACCGTCGGGAATGGGATTACTTCGTTGGTTTGTACAACTATTCTTTTTTCATTAATTTCTACAATTCTCGATACGTCATGGTACGGGGTTATTTGGACTACAAGATTAAACCAGATTCTAGAGCAAGATTTAATAAGTAATAGTCAACAAATAGGAATTCATTTATCAACAGATTTTTTTCTTCCATTTGAACTCATTTCAATAATTCTTTTAGTTGCTCTGATAGGTGCAATTTCGGTGGCTCGTCAATAAAAAACGTTCAATTTAGTAAAGACTAAAGAAAACTTTATGTATGTTATGATATTTTTTTTCGTTCATTCAATTAAATTTGATTGAATACTATACTTAATATTATATATATATATATTTTTTTTTATTTATATATATTTGAAATATTTTTTTTAACCAAAATTTTACCTAAATATATTTTTTATTCGTACTTTTTTGTTATATTCTAGTTGATTGAATCCGGTGAATTATTGTTCATATTGAAATGAATCAAAATTGATAAGGAGTTGCTGAATGATACTCGAACATGTACTTGTTTTGAGTGCCTATTTATTTTTGATTGGTCTTTATGGATTGATCACGAGTCGAAATATGGTTAGGGCTCTTATGTGTCTTGAACTTATACTCAATGCAGTTAATACGAATTTCGTAACATTTTCTGATTTTTTTGATAATTCCCAACTAAAAGGGGATATTTTCTGCATTTTTGTTATAGCAATTGCAGCCGCTGAAGCAGCTATTGGATTAGCTATAGTTTCGTCAATTTATCGTAACAGAAAATCAACTCGCATCAACCAATCGACCTTATTAAATAAGTAGCATAAATAAAAAAATTATAGATTTTAATTTGCATATATATATAATAGGTTATGACTTACTAGATTATATTTGTGAAAATATAAGAAATCAAAGTATTTTAGCCCCTTTTTTTAATCAATTTAGCCAGAATTCATTACAAAAATTCTATTAAAGGAAATCATTGCTTCATCTAGTATTTTAATATATCATTCAGTTAGAAGTTTACTAGATTGAAAATTTATGACATTCAAAAAACTATAGATCCTATGTCACATTCAGTAAAAATTTATGATACCTGTATAGGATGTACTCAATGTGTCCGAGCATGCCCTACAGACGTATTAGAAATGATACCTTGGGATGGATGTAAAGCTAAGCAAATAGCTTCCGCTCCAAGAACCGAGGACTGTGTTGGTTGTAAGAGATGTGAATCTGCCTGTCCGACGGATTTTTTGAGCGTTCGAGTTTATTTATGGCATGAAACAACTCGAAGCATGGGTCTAGCTTATTGATACGTTACCGAAAACCTCATTTGAATAAATTTGGAATAAATTTTATTTTTTTTTATTGACAAGTACTCGTACTCAAAAAAGTTAAATTATATTTTTTTTATTTATATATTTTTTTTGAGTACGCGTTCTTTGGACCTGGTGTATTTTATCTTTACCACGAATGATTTTCCTTGGTTAACAATAATTGTTGTTTTTCCTATATCTGCTGGTTCATTAATGTTATTTCTCCCGCATAGGGGAAATAAAGTAAATAAATGGTATACTATATGCATTTGTATCTTAGAACTTCTTCTAACGACCTACGCTTTTTGTTATAATTATAAAATGGACGATCCATTAATTCAACTGTCCGAAGATTATAAATGGATAAATTTTTTTGATTTTTACTGGAGAATGGGAATAGATGGACTTTCTATAGGAACAATTTTACTGACGGGATTTATTACTACTTTAGCTACGTTAGCGGCTTTTCCTGTTACTCGGGATTCCCGATTATTTCATTTCCTGATGTTAGCAATGTACAGCGGTCAAATAGGATCATTTTCTTCTCGGGATCTTTTACTTTTTTTCATCATGTGGGAATTAGAATTAATTCCCGTTTATCTACTTTTATCCATGTGGGGTGGAAATAAACGTCTGTATTCAGCTACAAAATTTATTTTATACACTGCAGGAAGTTCTATTTTTTTTTTTATAGGAGTTTTAGGTATAAGTTTATATGGTTCGAACGAACCAACATTAAATTTAGAACTATTAGCTAATCAATCCTATCCTGTCACACTCGAAATACTATTTTATATTGGATTTCTTATTGCTTTTGCCGTCAAATCACCGATTATACCTTTACATACTTGGTTACCTGACACCCACGGCGAGGCACATTACAGTACCTGTATGCTTCTCGCTGGAATCTTATTAAAAATGGGAGCATATGGGTTGGTTCGAATCAATATGGAATTATTACCTCACGCTCATTCTATGTTTTCTCCTTGGTTGATGGTAGTCGGTACAATCCAAATAATTTATGCAGCTTCAACATCTCCTGGTCAACGTAATTTAAAAAAGAGAATAGCCTATTCTTCTATATCTCATATGGGTTTTATAATTATAGGTATTGGTTCTATAACGGACCCTGGACTTAATGGAGCTATTTTACAAATAATCTCTCATGGATTTATTGGCGCTGCACTTTTTTTCTTGGCAGGAACTAGTTATGATAGAATTCGGCTTGTTTATCTTGATGAAATGGGTGGAATGGCTATCTCCACTCCAAAGATATTTACAATGTTTACTATCTTATCGATGGCTTCCCTTGCATTACCGGGCATGAGTGGTTTTGTTGCAGAATTAATCGTTTTTTTTGGAATAATTACCAGCCAAAAATATTTATTAATTTTTAATTTAAAAATTTTTAATTATTTTTGTAATGGCAATTGGAATGATATTAACTCCTATATATTTATTATCTATGTCACGCCAAATGTTCTATGGATACAAGTTAATTAATGTAAAAAACTTTTCTTTTTTTGATTCTGGACCCCGAGAGTTATTTCTTTCAATCTCTATTCTTCTACCAATAATAGGTATTGGGATTTATCCTGATTTTGTGCTCTCATTAGCAAGTGACAAGGTCGAATCCATTTTATCTAATTATTTTTATGGCTAGTTTTCATGAAATAAAAAAAGCATTAAATTTAATTGTAATCAGAAGTCTTTGGTCTTTGTATTGTGAGAACCTTTTGAATCATTGTACTACTTGATTCAAAAGGTTCTTGATTATTTACTACATAAAACTAAATTAGATTTCTTAACTTATATGAAGTTATATATAGATGCTATTCTTTTTTATTTGGATTCCTTTATTTTTTGGTTAATGTTTTATTTAATTCGATGTAAATGAACCATAACTATGTAAACCAATTCCTAAAAGATTGACGCCAAAATAGCATATCCAAATTAAAAGAAAGCCTATAGAAGCCACAATTGCAGAATTTATACCCCTAACATTCCTATTTGTTTTAATATGTAAATAAATTGCGAATATGGTCCAAGTAATAAACGCCCAAGTTTCTTTTGGATCCCAATTCCAATATGAACCCCACGTCTCATTAGCCCATACAGCTCCTGAAAGAATGCCGACGGTTAAAAAAATAAATCCAAGACTAATAATACGAAAACTCCAAAAATCTAATTGTTCAATCAATTGATACCTATAATAATTTCGAGAAAAACTAAAATTAATGTTTTGTTGTAGTAAAATATAATTTCTTTCATTTATGTCGTAAAGTACATCAAAAGAAAATAATTCATTTAAGAAATTATTTTCTTTTATATTCTTTTTCCAAAAAGTAGGGCCAACTTTGCGAAATGTAATGACTAGAAGAGCTATTGATAATAATGATCCACATAACATAGCGCCATAGCCTAATATCATCATACTTACGTGCATCATTAACCACTGGGACTGGAGAGCTGGTACTAATATTGCAGACTGAGGCATTTTGTTTAAAAGACCTGAAGTAGCAAAACCCTGAATAAAAATAGCACTTGGCGCAGTTATTGCGTTTAGGTTATTGTTTTGTTTTTTTTTTAAATAGGAAACAATATGAATAATTGAAAAAGCCCACGAAAGAAAAATTAATGATTCATATAAATTACTTAATGGAAAATGTCCTGAATAAATCCAACGAGTGAATAATAATCCTGTGATACCAAAAAACGTAATTACGATTCCTTTATCTGATGAATCAAAAAATTCTATGATTTCATCTAAATTAACTAATAAGGTTAAAAAATAAATTGTCAGTACAATAGAAACGACCGAAAAAGATATATGAGTTAATATATGCTCTAAAATTGAAAAAATCATAAAAAATATGTTAAAAATTAATAAATTAATACTAGGTTTTACCCGATTTTCGAAAAAAGTCGGGTATTGGTTTGATTATAAAACTTATAATATAATATCTCTTTTATAAGATCTTATGCCGCTACTCGGACTCGAACCGAGATGCTATAGCACTGCTTCCTAAGAGCAGCGTGTCTACCAATTTCACCATAGCGGCAACTTGTTCAAAACAATACTAACAAGTTTTTATTCAATCGTCGAGATTAAAATATAAATAAAGAGGCCAATTCAATGGAATTTACAATTAATTTCATGAAAAAAAACCCGTTTAAATAGGTTTTTAGGGTTTTAATTCAATTAAGATCTTTTTTTTTTTTACCTGAGTTAGTTTAAATTTTTTAAATTAACTTTTTGTACTTTCTTTTTTTTTATAGAATACAATAAAAAATGCTTTTTCTAAAAATTAAAACTTCGCCAAAATACTTAGAAATTTTAAATAAAATAAGATTTGCCTAATTGCTCAAGATAACAAAAATAATTATCAAACCATCTGTTTTGCTACATCGTTTTATACTGTACAAACAGTACAAACATAAGATTTTTTGATCACTTATAAATAATATATTATTATTTATTATTATCTAATATTCACTTGTTATGGATAGATGCTTTTATCAATTTGATTCCAAGTAAAGAATATAACAATTCGGATATATAATAATTCCTAAAGGTATAAAGTTAAAAGTTTTTCACTTAGAATTAATTAATTTTAAGAACCTATTGATTTCGCTTAAAGATCTTGTATTTCCTCTTAACGAGGAAATACAAGATCTTTTTTTATTATTGCATTCAAGTTAGTGATGGGGAAAATAAGAATCCCTTGTTTGAAAAAAAATGTTAACCTTTCTTTTTATCTATATATTGTCTTTTTGTTCCTCTTTTGGTTCCTAATTATTTTTTTTTTTTCTAAAAAATTAGTTTTTTTTTAGGATAATTATAATTTTTATAGTGTTTTTATTTATTTTGTTGTACAAAAAAACTTTTTGAATTACCTGTAGAAAGTGATTTACCTAACGAAAAAGCTTTCAACGATGTCCAATATCCCTTCCTTTTCCAAAAATTTTTACGAATACGCTTTTTCGAGATAGAAGTACGTTTTTTTGGAACTGCCATTAAAAAATGAAAAAAAAAATTTTTCAGTGGTATAATTGGATGTCAAAGACATTTATTATGCTATTCGTTCGTACTCCATATTTAGTTTTTTCTTTAAAATTTTATTATATATTTATATTATTTTAAAAACAAAAAAAACATTCAAAAGTTTAAAACCCAACGGTTTTTTACTTTTTTTTATTTTGGTTATTAAAATTTTATTTTTTTTTAACGTTTGAAATCCGTACGAGAGTGCTCATTTAATTAATCTCTACTGATAGATTATATTATCAATAAAATTATGAAATTATAAAAATCTTTCTTGCAAAAAAAAAGATCACTTAGTGTACTGGAAGACAGTCACTAAATTCCAAAATTAAAATTAATTCCTTAATAATTCTAAATTATCAAACTAAAATAAAATTTTTATGTCAAGTTTTTTTCTTATATAATAAAAATTAAGTATTTTTTTGTCGTGTAAATCTTTGTTCTATTCTTAATATATGTATATAAATTAATGTAGTACGGAATTATAATTAACTTTTTCTATATCTGTATAAAATCACAATTTTATTTATTATTTAATTATTTATTAGCAGTAATAAAAAAAAGTAGTAATAAAAAAAGAAAAATCATTTTTTTTGGCAATAGCTTAGTAATATTATTTAATCACTTCTAATTTTTTGATTTGAATATATATATTTTTTTTTTCAAAGTTTTATGAAGGATTATACTAATTCAAAAAATTTATATTTCGGTTTGAAATCGCGTGCTTTTTTTTGTCCCTTTTGAAAAAAAATTATATATATACAAACCAGTGAATAAGAAATAAAAAATTTAAGAATAAAAAAAAAAGGGTTTTTTATTTTATGGAACATACATATCAATATTCATGGATCATCCCTTTCATTCCACTTCCAGTACCTATTTTACTAGGAGTTGGACTTCTACTTTTTCCGACAGCAACAAAAAACCTTCGGCGTATGTGGACTTTTCTGAGTATTTTTTTGTTAAGTATAGTTATGATCTTTTCACTCTATCTATTTATTCAACAAATTTTTATAAGTTCTACTCATCAAAATGTATGGTCTTGGACCATAAATAATGAATTTTCTTTTGAGTTCGGTTACTTTATTGATCCACTTACGTCTATTATGTCAATATTAATTACAACTGTTGGAATTTTGGTTCTGATTTATAGTGACAATTATATGTCTTATGATCAAGGATATCTGAGGTTTTTTGCTTATATGGGTTTTTTTAATACTTCAATGTTAGGATTAGTTACTAGTTCTAATTTGATCCAAGTTTATTTTTTTTGGGGAATTAGTCGGAATGTGTTCATATTTATTAATAGGTTTTTGGTTCACACGACCTGTTGCGGCGAATGCTTGTCAAAAAGCTTTTGTAACTAATCGTGTAGGGGATTTTGGTTTATTATTAGGTATTTTAGGTCTTTATTGGATAACTGGCGGTTTTGAATTTAAGGATTTGTTCGAAATATTCAATAATTTTATTTTAAATAATAGAGTAAATATCTTATTCCTTACTTTGTGTGCATTTCTCTTATTTGTGGGTCCTATTGCTAAATCCGCACAATTTCCTCTTCATGTATGGTTACCTGATGCCATGGAGGGCCCTACTCCTATTTCGGCTCTTATACATGCTGCTACTATGGTAGCGGCGGGAATTTTTCTTGTAGCTCGTCTTCTTCCTCTTTTTATAGTTATCCCTTCTATAATGTATATAATATCTTTGATAGGTATAATAACAGTACTCTTAGGAGCCACTTTAGCTCTTGCTCAAAAAGACATTAAGAGAGGTTTAGCCTATTCTACAATGTCTCAACTGGGTTATATGATGTTAGCTCTAGGTATGGGGTCTTATCGATCCGCTTTATTTCATTTGATTACTCATGCTTATTCGAAAGCTTTGTTGTTTTTAGGATCTGGATCCATAATTCATTCAATGGAAGCTATAGTTGGATATTCTCCCGATAAAAGTCAGAATATTATTCTTATGGGTGGTTTGACAAAACATGTACCGATTACAAAAACTGCCTTTTTAGTAGGAACACTTTCTCTTTGTGGTATTCCACCCTTTGCTTGTTTTTGGTCTAAAGATGAAATTCTTAATGATAGTTTGTTGTTTTCGCCGATTTTTGCAATAATAGCTTGTTCAACAGCGGGATTAACTGCATTTTATATGTTTCGGATTTATTTACTTACTTTTGAAGGACATTTAAACACTTATTTTATAAATTACAGTGGAAAAAAAAGTAGCTCCTTATATTCAATCTCTTTATGGGGTAAAGAAGAAGAAAAAAGACTTAATAGAAATTTTGAGTTAGTACCATTATTAACAATGAATAATATGAAAAGAGCTTCTTGTTTTTGCCATAAAACTAAAACATATAAAATTAGTAATAATGTAAGAAATCAAACTTTTATTACTGTTGAAAATTTTGGACTTAATACAAGAACTTTCTATTATCCCCATGAATCAGACAATACTATGCTATTTCCCATGCTTGTATTGCTT